ATTTACTTTTCTAATTAGAGACCAACGTCTTGGGGCTAACGTGGGATCTGCTCAAGGACCTACGGGTTTAGGTAAATATCTAATGCGTTCGCCAACCGGAGAAGTTATTTTTGGAGGCGAAACTATGCGTTTTTGGGATCTACGTGCTCCCTGGTTAGAACCTCTAAGGGGTCCTAATGGTTTGGACTTAAGTAGGCTGAAAAACGACATACAACCTTGGCAAGAACGACGTTCCGCGGAATATATGACCCATGCCCCCTTGGGTTCTTTAAATTCTGTGGGTGGTGTAGCTACCGAGATCAATGCAGTCAATTATGTTTCTCCTCGAAGTTGGTTAGCTACCTCTCATTTTGTTCTAGGATTCTTCCTATTCGTAGGTCATTTATGGCACGCGGGAAGGGCTAGAGCTGCTGCTGCGGGATTTGAAAAAGGAATTGATCGTGATTTTGAACCTGTTCTTTCTATGACTCCTCTTAACTGAGGGAATAAATCCAAGACTTGAAGTAAGACTTAATTTGATTCCACCTCGGTAGATTGGGTCATACCTAAAAAAAAAGATATTACTCTTTCCTTTCTTTCCATTTTTATCTCTAACTTCTTTTTTTTGGCTCGGCTATCCTACCTAGCCGAGCCATTCACCTTTATGATACTGAACCTGGTAAACCAATACAAAACAAATCCGTTTGTATTTGCCGAGCAAAAGGAGAGAGAGGGATTCGAACCCTCGATAGTTCTTTGTTCTGAACTATACCGGTTTTCAAGACCGGAGCTATCAACCACTCGGCCATCTCTCCAAAAGAGAATTTAGAAAAAAAGTATTCTAATTTTATTATTTATTCTACTAATATAGAACAGGACCAAAGTGTAGGGATGGAATGGATACCATGACTATATTATAGAATATAGAAAAATACTGGGGTGAAGGGATAAGTCCATTTTATAACTATCTATTTAGAGATATAGATACTTTTAAATGCATAATCTAGCACGATCATTGCCGAAGTAAAAAAAAAAAAAAAAAGAAACTACTCCTGACCCCATGTCCGAATAAAGCGGTTAAAAGTGTGTTAATAATTCATATAAAAAATTCATATTCATATAGAATTTTAATGTATTCATGAAAAAATGGAAAATCCCTCTATGATACGATACATTTTCCTACAATTATATATTTTTTTTTAATTAAGAGATGGATTAAATGGTATAGTTCTTTTGTTGGTAACTTGGAGGATTAGAAAGATGACTATTGCTTTCCAATTGGCTGTTTTTGCATTAATTGCTACTTCATTAATCTTACTGATAAGTGTACCCGTTGTATTTGCTTCTCCTGAGGGTTGGTCGAGTAACAAAAATGTTGTATTTTCCGGGACATCCTTATGGATTGTATTAGTGTTTCTGGTAGGTATCCTTAATTCTCTCATCTCTTGAACCCCTTATTTTACAGATAAAAAAATGAAATGACCCCCCCCCCTCCGAATCCGAGTTCTTTCGATTATGCGAGACACCTTAAAATGAAATATAAGTCCTCAAAATGCATAAAAATGCAAATAAAAAATGAACACAAAATTAGATAGAGGGAGGGGTCCAACAAAAAACCTTATTATAAAATGATACCGGAAAACAGGATAAAAAAGCATATGAATTAGAATTCTCAAAAATTCCATTTCTTTATTGTTATTGTTTTATGCTCATTTTTATTAAAAAATGACTTATTTTAGATTTTAAAGTTAGAACTTTTTATTTAAACTTTAAAATAATAATATTTGATTAGAATATCAAAAAATCATAACTAGTTTATTCTAAAAACTAAATTTAATATTAATTAATTAATTCTATTATATAGAAGTAATATAAAAGAATGATTCTTTTCTAATAGAATTAGTATATTCTTTACTAATCTACTTTATTTTTAGTAATCTAAATTCTAAATCTAAAATATATTAGAAATATAGAAAATCTCTTCTAAATAATAAATACTAGATAAGAAACTTCTAATAATCTATATAGAATTTCTAACAATAATAAGTAAAATATTCTAAAATATTAATAGAGTTCTAATTCTACTATCTAATTCTACTAATTAATAATTATAATTGAAATAATATAGAAATAAAATAATATAGAAATAAATATAGAGAAAATCCATTTCTATCTATTTCTATATATGATATATAGATAGAAATAGAGTGAAAATTATTCTTTCATTTTTAATTTTGATTTACTTTTTTTTAGTATATTTTATAAAGAATAAAAAAATGCGGATGCGGATATAGTCGAATGGTAAAATTTCTCCTTGCCAAGGAGAAGACGCGGGTTCGATTCCCGCTATCCGCCTAGGGTAATGTAGGTAATGTATTTGAGGTAATTTTGAATTCAGATAAATGAGTCAATAGAATTGACCGTGATAGTAATAGTAAATAGTATATATAGTGGTTTTGTCCTCGTCCTTCTTTTCTGTTACTAAAAAAAGGGTTAATTAATTGTTAATTAGTAGTTAACA